AGGACACGCTCGTACGCATTGGGTACACCCTATACATGTATCATAAATCTTTACTGAGTGTGACATTAGATCTATTAATTTTTTTTTTGAACGTCATAAATTTTCGGTCTGGTAGCTTTAGTAAATGATTCAATATTTGGTTGGGCACCAGACGAATCGGTGATTAGACCATAAAGTTTTGTTAGAAATCTATTTCTGATCTGTTCATGAGATAGGCCCAAGATACTTTGATCTGTTATCTTTCATCAAACATGGTCATATCAGTCAATACACGTTTTGCTAATCTATAAATGAATTATAATTATATATAATAAAGAAATAAAACGTATAATACTCTTCTCTTATTCCTAATCCATGCTTATGATCCGTTGATCCATAACGTGAGCCGGGTGTCTATTTACTTCTACAGAGTGACATAACGTATATGTCTTTATATATTTGAGTAAAGGTTCCGACTATTTTTATTTATTCAATAAATTTGATTGATTGATACGAGTTGATTTTCTGTTACGATAGATTGAAGAAACAATAGCTGGTCCAATAGCTGCTTCGGCGGCTGCAATAGCGATAACAAAGATCGAGAAAATGTCTCCCTTTAATTGGCGACTATCAAATAAATCAGAAAATGTTACGAGATTCATATTAACAGCATTCAGTATAAGTTCAAGACACATAAGTGCTCTAACCATGTTTCGACTTGTGATCAATCCATAGATACCAATAGAAAATAAATAGGCACTTAAAACAAGTACATGCTCGAGCATCATTGACCAACTCCTCGTCAATCTCGATTCATTTCAATATAAACAACAATTCAACTGATTCGATTAATTAAATTAGAAGATTCTACTGAATAGAATTCAATTATCAATCTATCTAATATATATAGGAAATATAGTACCAAAAAAGACACTGAAATGGGTCGTCGAACTAACAAAAACTTTTCAATATGTCTCATGAACAATATTCCAATTTAGGGTGGACAGATGCGATAACAATTACACGGAGGAAGACCTTATTTGCTTTGCTTGATTTTTTTTTATTTGGTTGGTTTGTTATTTCCAATTCTGAGTATCTATTCCCGGCGAGCCATAGCAATTGCGCCCACTAAGGAAACTAAAAGGATTATAGAAATGAGTTCAAATGGAAGATAAAAATCTGTTGATAAATGAATCCCAATCTGTTGAACATTACTTGTCAGGTCCTGTTCTATGATCTGGTTTGATCTTGTAGTCCAAATAATCCCGTACCATGACGTGTTTGGGATAGTAGCAATTAGTGAAAAAAAAATACTTGTACAAACTAGCGAAGTGAATCCATCTCCGACAGTCCAAAAATGAAAATAATTGTAATATTCTGAACCATTCATAAACATCACAGCAAATAAGATTAAGACATTTATGGCTCCCACGTAAATAAGTAGCTGCGCAGCAGCTACAAAATAAGAGTTCGATGGAATATAAAATAAAGATATACAAACAAGAACCAATCCCAACGAAAAGGCAGAATAAATTGGATTGGTAAGTAATACCACTCCTAGACCTCCTACTATAAGACCTGATCCCAGAGATACTAAAAGAATATCATGTATTGGCGCAGGTAAATCCATTATGTGTTAAATAAGCGATAAATAAGTCAAAATATCTCATGATCTTACTGGTCGGGAAAAAGTGGGTTATCCTTTTTTATATCTAATAGTTCTTACCCCAGCGTGGTGTGGGTTTATGTAGATAGAGTTAATCAATTGAACGGGCCAATCTTGCTTTTGTCTTTAGTCGAACCAGAGTTCGTAATTTCATATTTTTAATTAAAAAAAATAAGGGCTATGGCTATAATGGCTATATATATTTATATATTCCAAAAGTAGTTATAATCCTCACAAATCTAGTTATTATTTGTCTAACATGAAAGAAACTTACCTACTTTCGATCAAAACTTAGTCTTATTTTTAATTTAATTGGTAATCGTTCTTGAATCAAGGGGTTTATCCATAGATATTTTGATTTGAGTTGAGTTCATAATTGTTCGAACTGTGTAATCTCCAATTACAGACATTGGTAACCGACCCAAAGCAATTTGATTATAATTTAATTCGTGACGATCGTAGGTGGAAAGTTCATATTCTTCAGTCATTGATAAACAGTTTGTGGGGCAATACTCCACGCAATTACCACAAAATATACAGATTCCAAAATCAATACTATAATTAAGCAATCGTTTCTTTCTAATATCTGTTTCTAATCGCCAATCAACAACAGGTAGATCTATCGGACATACGCGAACACATACTTCACAAGCAATGCATTTATCAAATTCAAAGTGGATTCGCCCACGGAAACGCTCTGATGTGATCGATTTTTCATAAGGATATTGAATAGTTACAGGTAAACGATTTGCGTGAGATAAGGTAATCATGAAACTTTGACCAATGTATCTTGCAGCTCGTACTGTCTGTTGACCATAATTCATGAACCCAGTCACCATAGGAAACATATATCGTGAATATCCATGAATAATTTGATGTTTCTTTCTCTTGCTTGAGAGAGGATAAGAATCTGGAATATCCTATTCTGTTACAGCGAAACAAGTTGGGAAGAAGTTGTCAATAATAGATTACCGAGAGCAATAGGTAAAAGAGATTTCCACCCAAGATTTAATAGTTGATCCATTCTCAGCCTAGGTAAAGTCCATCTTGTTGAGATAGGAATGAACAGGAACAAATAAGCTTTAGCTAATGTAATGAGGAGACTAATTGTTGTTCCAAAGACTTCACTAGTTTTATTTATTTCGAAAAGTTCAGTAATTGGTATATATGGAATAGGAAGATTCCACCCTCCCAAGTACAGAACTGTTACGAATAATGAAGAAACTAGTAAATTTAGGTAAGAAGCAACATAAAATAAACCAAATTTGATACCTGAATATTCAGTTTGATAACCTGCTACTAATTCCTCCTCGGCTTCCGGTAAATCAAAGGGCAATCTCTCACATTCTGCTAGTGAAGAAATTATAAAAACTAGAAACCCTATAGGTTGACGCCAAAGATTCCACCCCCAAAAACCATATTTTGACTGCGCCTCAACTATATCAACCGTACTTGAACTGTTAGATAATCATAGTCGATGATAACATCACTGTTCCCATCTCTATTCCAGAACCGTACATGAGACCTCAGCTTCATACGGCTCCTCAATGGTCACGAATAAATCTAAGAAGAAATCTAAGGTATGCTTCGGTATTACATCGGCATACCATAGGAAAAAAGAAAGATGAATCAAAATGCTCATAAGTGAACTAGACCAGTGGGATTCTGTCCGCGATAAGATAATAACAAATAAAAAGTACGCTTCTGAATCCATCTCATCCTTTATCCTTTTTGCTTAGTTTCTTGTTCAGTAATAACTCGATCTTTCCATAAGATACAATAAATAGTCAATCTATTTTTCCTTCCTGTTCTTCTCTTCTTTCTCAGAAGGACTATACTATATAAATAAAGGATTACTTCGTTCCTGATAGTTATTTTTCAATCAGTGGATAGGAGCTATACTCTGGATCGGGATCACGGGGAAGTACTTTTTGATCATTTCTACCAACTTCAAGCCCCCATTATGACTCCTTTTATGTAATGTAAAAATATCCGTTTGGATACGTTACATTATCTCCATTACTAATCTTTTGTGTACCTTGGTGTTCCTAACCGTCCACTCAGTTTTGGTGGATCCTCGGTATGATAATAAATACAAGAGTAAAAATTCCATACAGTTGATCTTTTGCGCCCGCTTCAAGTCCTGATGGCTAATCGATACTTGGGGTAAACAGCTTCCGCTGCTTATGTTTAGCTCCACTTTACTCTCGTACGTAGGTAATGAGACTCGATCTTCTTACTGCGAATTCATAAGCAGTTTTGTTTCACTCATATAACTATCTGGTTTAGTTCATAGATCCCAGTGATGAATAAAAAAAGAGTTATATCTATATATTCAATCAACTTCTTTCCTAGAAAAAGCAAAGAAAGAGGTAGGAGTGCGTATTCCAACGAATCACACGTAGAGATATTGATAACACACATGGAGTTAACGGTATTTCATAACTTATAGATTGAGCAGCAGCTCGTAAACCACCTGAAAAGGAATATTTATTATTTGATCCATATCCGGACATAAGAAGTCCGATAGGGGCAATACTTGAAATAGCGATCCATAGAAAAACACCTATACTGAGATCGGTTAGTACAAGGTGATAGCCAAAGGGAATTACTGAATAACTCAGTAGAATTGATACGACCGCTACGGATGGGCCGACACTAAATAAACGAATATCTCCTCTAGATGGAAGAAGATCTTCTTTGAAAAGTAGTTTGACCCCATCCGCTAGAGCTTGAAGAATGCCCAAGGGCCCGGCATACTCAGGACCAATTCGTCGTTGTATCCCTGCGGATATTTTTCTTTCTAGCCACACAATTACTAATACCCCTATTGTGATTCCCAATACAAGAGTCAAAATAGGTACAAGTAACCATATGAGCCCATAGACCTCTTTTGAGGATTCCGATCTGAAAAAAGAATTGATAGCTTGTGCTTCTTCAATTATCATTTCAACGATCAACTTCTCCCATAATGATATCTATACTACCTAGTATTGTCATAATATCAGCCAATTTCATTCTTTTAACTAGCTGAGGAAGAATTTGCAAATTGATGAAACCGGGTGGACGGATTTTCCATCTCCAAGGAAAAACACTATTATCTCCTATCAGAAAAATACCTAATTCTCCCTTTGGGGCTTCCACTCTTACATAAAGTTCTTGTTTTGACAATTCAAAACTGGGAGAAGGCTTTTTACTAATGAATCGATATTCAAAGTCGTTCAATTCTGAGTCTTTTGTTCCAGCAAAGCGTCGGAATTCTAAATTTTCATAAGGTCCCCCCGGAATTCCTTCTAGAGCCTGTTGAATAATTTTTATGGATTCCGTCATTTCGCCAATTCTTACTAAATAACGAGCTAATGAGTCTCCTTCTTTTTGCCATTGGACTTCCCAATCGAATTCATCATAACACTCATACCGATCGACTTTACGAAGGTCCCATTGGATTCCGGAAGCTCGTAGCATTGGTCCTGATAAACCCCAATTTATGGCTTCTTCTCCCCCAATAAAACCCACCCCTTCAACTCGTTCCAAAAAGATGGGATTGCGCGTAATAAGCTTTTGATATTCAACAACTCCCGTTAAAAAATAATCGCAAAAATCTAAACATTTATCTATCCAGCCATGAGGTAAATCAGCAGCTACCCCCCCGATACGGAAATAATTATGCATCATTCGCATACCTGTGGCAGCTTCGAATAGATCATATAACAATTCCCTCTCTCTGAAAATATAGAAGAAAGGAGTCTGTGCACCGATATCGGCCATAAAAGGTCCAAGCCATAACAAATGCGAAGCTATACGACTCAACTCCAGCATAATTACCCTAATATAGCTGGCTCTTTTAGGTACTTGAATATTTCCCAATTCCTCAGGTGCATTAACGGTTATTGCCTCCGTGAACATAGTAGCTAAATAATCCCAACGTGTCACATAAGGTAGATATTGTATAATTGTTCGGTTTTCCGCAATTTTTTCCATTCCTCTGTGTAAATAACCCAATATGGGTTCACAGTCGATAACATCTTCGCCATCTAGAGTAACAATGAGTCGAAGAACACCATGCATTGACGGGTGGTGAGGACCCATATTGACCACGAGGAGGTCTTTTCTTGCGTCTGGTACAGTCATATGTTTTTATTCTCCGATCCCAATTCATTATTCCATGAATTCCTGAAAATGAAACGAGGTTCATAAAAATTCAAGATCTAATGAACCGAATAATTCAAACGAATTTCCAAACTAACCAGTTTTTGGTTCTCGAATACCCAATTGACCAATTAATTCCCTATAACGCACTCGATTTTTCTTTGATAAATAAACCAACAGTCGTTGGCGTTTCCCCAGAATTTTCCGCAGACCCCTCTGAGATAAATAGTCTCTTCTGTGCAGTTCCAAATGTGAAGTAAGTCTCTCTATCTTATTGGTAAAATTAAATACTTGGAATTCAACGGAACCCCTTTTTTCTTCTTGTGGAATAACGGATATGGGCGAATTCTTTACCATACAAATAAATTCTTCTCTTTTTTTCTTTTTGTTCCCACGGATATAAATCTTCCCAATCAAGAATAATAATACCATTGATTTTGTTCTGGTGTACACAATAATCTGGATTGATTCATATATTACTCTTTTTTCTATCAAACAAATAAAAATGAATATGAATAAATAATAACAAGAAATTGATTCAGACACAAAGGGATGGTATATTCCTGGGCTCACGAAACAGAATGAAAGGGACCTAAAAAGATTCTGTCGATTCATTCCTAATTCCTAGGTCCAATTGATATGTGACTGAATCTTGTGTATCAGAGTCTAACACAAGGTATGTATTTATTTGCATGTCCTCATATACCAGGCACGTGATAAAGAGGGAAATTGACTGTAACATCCGCGAATTCCAAATTGCTGATACATATGGATCCTTGACATACTGAAACGACTCCCATTATTGGTATCAAACCAATAGCGATTCATACAGGCTAAATCTTCTAATCGATGAGTGGGCCAAAGAAACACTTTCCATTTTAGAGAGTTATTTGTATCTGTATGAAAATGCTTATCCCTATTTACAAATTTCTCAAACCCCTGCGCATTAGTCTTAGCTCTATTGCAAAATACTGGATTCTTATTCACAAGGTTCCTATTTCGGTAATTGAAACGGCTTAGAATTCTCAATTCTCTACGATGGCTAGGAGATAAAATATGTTCAGGAACAAGCAAATCATAATTATTATTGTCCCCATTCACACGCACTCCTCCGTGTCGTGCAATCGAGCCATTAAAGTAATTCTTATCAATATATTTTTTTAACTGGTATCCTTGATTAGTTTGGTGCTGAATCTTATGGGTCAATGAAATAGCTATGGTTTGATACATAATCGAAATTCCATCCCGTTTGATAGACAAACGAACCGGTTCAATAAGAAATATTCCCTTTTTTATCAATTCTGGAAGAGAGAAACCCCTATTAATCAGCATTACATCTAGACCCATTTCTCCACTTTGAATAGAGGATATAGCAATTTCATTCGGATTCATAAGTCTAAGCAGTAGACAATATACCTTGATATTATTGTTCATTCCTTTATTGAAAGGATCATCCCATCGGAGTTGAAAAATAAAATATTTTTTCAAAAATAAGTCTAGTTCCGCTTCCTTCTTGCTCTTGAATTTCTTTTTCTTTCTGCGTTTCTTAATATCTGAACCTGCAGAATTTGCTCCAACATCTTTTTTTTTGTTTCTTATATCAGATATAAGATTTCCTTGGTGCTGTCGTTCTTTCTCGTCCCGGTTCCGATTCTCTAATTCAAGATATCCCTTTTGATTAGATTCTACTTTTGGTTTTGGATGAAATCTTTCTTTTTGATTAGATTCCACCTTTGGATCTATATAAAGATCGCTTGTTTTATTTCCATGAAAATCAAATAGAATCAAATTTATTGGTATGATCCACGGATTAGTCGTATATCGATCGTAAAGCGGCACAAATTCTGGTAAGAACCAAGGGCGCAGATTCGATATAGTACGATCTAACATTTGTTCATTCATTCCCATCCAATCAAAAAAGAACTCTTTTTGCTTTGTTTGGATTTCTTGATGAATTCTGATATAAAGAGAAAGAATATCTTTCTTATTGGTCCCAGTCTTAGTAGTTTTCTTTTTTTTATTAATGAAAGTTCCGATATCCGTACTAGTCCTAGTTTCAATATTGTTTCTAGGGTCAAAATTGGTGATTCTCAATTCAAAATATTTTCTATCTAGATTTTGATCCCTATCAATTGTATATTTATCTTCTAGGCTATCATTTATGGTTATAGCATAAAACGATTTGTATTTATGTGTATTGTAATTAGAAATCTCTCCGTGCCTGTTTACTTGTAATGGTGATCCATAAATGTTGGAGTCTTTCACATCTTCATAATTAAGATATTTATATGATAAAAGATCATATCTGTAGTGTTTTTTTATTTTTTTTTCGCGACTCGGACTCTTCATTTCGCGACTCGGACTCTTCAATAAGCCCAATTTAGAATAATCCTTTTTCCCTGAATGAATTAATTGGTCTTTTTCTTCATATGAACCCGATTTTGGTGAGTCGTTATTTTGAATCGTACGATGCTGATTGACTTTCTTTCTCCATTTTAGAGGTGCTAATCTAGACCATTTGTCATGGGATAAATTGTATTGATAATGGCTCTTTAACCAGTTTTTCCATTCACTCATTCCAGAATTCCGCAGTTTCTTGTGTTTTGATTCAGAATCAAATATTCCTCGTGTATGGAAATAGTCATGGAAATAGTCTTTTATTCCATCCTTAATAAAAGGATATGTTCTGTAGTAATGAAATATGGATTCTGACTTATATTTGTTACTAACTTGGGTTTGCAATAATTTGTAAAACACATAGGCTTGGGACAAAGAGGATAAGTCGCAGTAAATCGGTGAATTACTATCACTACTTATATTAGTAGTATAAGTAGAAAGAGATTTTACAGTCGAAATGAAGGGAATTATATTGGGATTTGGTTCATTAGTATCCTTTTCCTTTATTTCGTCATTGTAAGTGTATCCATTTAAAGTCTTTTTTGTTGAGTCAAGAAAAAATTGTACATAGATCCTGTAAATGTTAGTGATACATAGAAGGATACTCATGTATATTCTTTCAATGAAAGATTTCATAAAAGAGTCCCATTTAGAGATTAATCGGGCACTTCTTCTTTTTTTAGATATTTGCCAAATATGTTTCCGTGATTCGGTTCTTTTATTACTACAATTTCCCTTGTTAGTACTAATATCTATATCCTCAATATCTGGAGTTAGAGGTTTTTTTTTCTTGTCTTTTCTAATCTTTTCTACTTGATCCCAGATTTTGGTTGTCTTATCAGCCAGATCATTAATTTTTATTTCTATCAGTGAATCATTTGTCCAATCTCTGGATACAATTCTAATGGGTGATTCATGGATGATCCTATTACTTATTTTGGAATCTTTCTCATTTTTACTTGGTTCTTCATTTTGACTTGGGTCAGAGACTCGCCTCAATACAAAAAAGAAAAAGACTTCCTTCACTTTGATTTTTATAAATAGAACTATTTTGATAATCCATCTTATTTTTTCGTTGAGAATCTTTATAAAACCTTTTATGTTGTCTTTTATAATTATTAGAAAGAAAAAACCTTTCTTTTTTACTTTTATAATTTTTTTTTCGAATGCTTTATGAATGGGTTCAAAAAAGAAAGGTTTTTTTCGGGGAGAGCCAAAGGGCAGTTCTGTTTCCATCCCCCAGATCGTTAAAAAACAGAAATTTTTTTGTTTTTTTCTTAGATCCTTATGATGGGATCGTAGCTTAGATCTATGCCAAGGTTTCAGAGAGAAAGGAAATAGGATTTTTATCTGAATACCGTCTGTTAACCAATCTTTTGGAAATTCTGTTTCCGATAATTGAACACCATTATATGTGCATTTGACATGCATTTCCCTACTCCATTCGTTAAAATCTTCATACCACTCAGGGAATTGAAATAATAACATACGACCAATATTTTTAACTATTATCAATGAAGGTAACACGATGTATTTTCGTAGAATCGAGTGAGTTACTAATATGGAACCCCTTATTGCTTGAGCAAATATAATATTATCCCAAGTTTCTGCTATTGCTATCCGTTCCTCCTCCTGTCTTTTATCCTCTTTTCTTTTATACTCCCCTTTTTCTTCTTCGTGTTCTTCCTCTATTTTCTCTTTCTCTTTTGCCCCTTCACCCACATAAGAAGATGTTTTCATTTTTGGGCTTTTCTCCTCCATCCAATTCCTAAAAATTAGGTTCATCATCCTTGAGATATCAAAAGAAAACAAAGGTGTTTTGTCTATTCTGTCAAAAAAAAGGGGGGAGTGTGCATCTGTTTGAAACATTTCCCAAGTCACTGTTTTACGTCTTTGAGCCCGCATCGACCCTTTGATTAGATCACGGCGAAAATCTGATTGTTGCGAGTAACGTATCAAGGCCATCTCATTTTCTTCCGCTTGATCACCATTTTCGACTTTATCATCACTATTTTTTTCTCGATTACTATCGGTGGTCTTAATGATATTATCATTAGTATTGATAATATTATCAGTAGTCTTGATGATATTATCATTGGTATTAATGATATTATCAGTAGTCTTGATGATATTATCATTGGTATTAATGATATTATCAGTGGTAGTCTTGATGATATTATCATTGGTAGTCTTGATGATATTATCATGGGTCTTAATGATATTATTAGTAGTATTAATGATATTAGTACCCTGATTGGTATCAGTATAAATTACTACACGTTTGCCTTTTCTTGAACGAATCCCGTGATCATCCGTGGATTCTTCCTGATCATCTTCTTCCTCCTCTTCCTCCTCTTCTTCAAAATCCAAATCAGAAGTCAGTTTGTATAACCATCGAGGAACCTTTTTCTTAATTTCTTCAATTGGAAGATTACTAATTTTTTGATCATTCGGATCAGCTCTAACCATATCGAATACTTTTTCGAATACTTTTTCTTCTCCCCCAAAAGCAAATTGTTTGAAACGAGTTCTTGATTTCTCAGCTTCTTCAGCTTCTTCTGTAAATTCACCAATTGAGACTGATGAATCCTCGATGCCTGTAGATGATGATTTTACGCCAAGTTTATACATTTCGTGTTCAAATTCTCGTTCAAACTCTCGATAATCCTTGGAAAAAAGGATAGCATGAATCTTATTTATCCAAGCCGTTTTGGTGGACCCCCGTGTGGAGGTAGTTGAATCATTCCTAATTGAATATAAATACCCTTTTTTTCTTGTTCCACGATAGGGTCCGTTCAAAAGAGGATCATAAAACTTAGGTAAGCATTCTTGTTCCTCTTCATCATTGCACAATCTGGCCCTTTTTTCGACCACATTGAGAATAAGAGATCCTTTGTCTATAGCTTCGATTCGATTTATGAATTCGTTCCTTAAGTTATCTCTTTGTTTTTTAGTGGTCGAAACCCATTCATTAGAGAGGTCCTCCGCAGGTAGTTTTTCTGCTGTGCGAAAAGACATCTTTTTTTTTATCATTTCAAAAAAAGTAGACAAACTAGGTGGATATGTGAAAGATATTCTTTGCTTTCCATCACTTGCGCATGTATAAAAAAAAGATTGAGACATTTCATTTCTTACAGCATTTGAAAATCGATCATTTTCTATATATCGCAGGGGTCGATTCCATCGTTGATAATCGAAAAGAAGAGACAGAAGGGATTTTTCAATCCCTAAAAGTTTATTCTTTTCTTTCTCTTTCAGGTCGAATTCATCTTTTTCCTTTCCATTCAGCCAGATCTCCTCTGTTTCATATATCTTCTTGTAAAGATTCCACCTTTCTTCCATTTCCAAAGAAATGGAAAGGTCTTCTTCGACGGATCCATCTTCTTCCTGTTTTATCTTATTTGTTTTCGAAACTCGTTCTATTTCTACATTTCCTTCTTCTTCCGTTTTCTTCTTTTCTTCCCTTTTTGAACTTTCTTTCAGTTTTTTAGTTATAATGGGTGATGGCATTCTTCCTAGATAGCAGATACAGATGATAAATAAGAGAATACTAAAGATTTGAGATACAGAATTTCTCCATTTTGACATAAGATACTTATTAGATCTAAAAAGTGCATTAGATCTCATTTTTTCCCATGGCCAAGATAATACTAAGCCAATACATTTCATCAATAACATGTGCCCAATTAACCAGCCAAAAAAACTACTTGTTACAAATAAAATCTTATTGTTGTATCGAAACATAGAAATGTCGACTAATCTGGTTAATGTTGAACTTGGTAAAACAAAATGGTTGAATAATTGAAAAATTAGATTATTCAGGAATACATATTGAATGCTAAGGTTAGGAATGAAATTCCCGTGAGTAGATCTATAATCAAAAAGGGATTTCTTATTGTTCCAGAAGAACCAAAAATGAGACAAAAGATACGGTATAACTAGGACAGTTAGTGTATGGGGTCTACTTAATGCTAGATGCAAGGGCGGATAATAGGTCGATATGAATACTATGAACTGTCCCATAATAAAAGCGGTTGTTGCTGATACTTCTTTTTCGCTCCCTTCTTTCATAACCCGAGTTCTTAGAAGTAAGAGATAAGAGGGACCTATAGAAAATGTGGTTAGAAATCCATAATAAAGTCCGACCATAACGACCGAATTAACTATATTAATCCATAATAATAATAGATTACCGAGTAGACTATATTTCAAAATCATTCATTAACCTCCCCTTTTTCTGTTGCAACTTATCGATTATTATATGATAATTTCTTAACTTTCCATATATAGAAAATAGAAACAGATAGAC